GTTTGTCTCTTGAAGAAGTAAATGAGTTATATTGAGTTCTATTCTATTAGAATAGAAATATTTTGAATGTTTCAAATTGTTAAATGTAATTTAATATTGTTTAATGTATTTATATATATATAATATGTTATCATATGTCTTTTTTTATTCCTTACTTGACAACAGTAAGAAATTAAGTAATAAACTGAGAAAAAGAAAAAAAAAGAATAATCAATGGAAAAAAGAAGAAATGTCCCGGCCAGTACTTAAGCAGATCAGGCCGGGAAAATAAACCTTTCATATAAAATCAAAGAACTAAGATATTCTTTCTATTGAGGAGATCCGTTTTGAGTCATTATCTATATTGAATTCCTGATCAATTGCTTTTTTCTATTTTTTTCTTATTTTTCTTAGTTTAAATTTTAATAGCTATTTAAAAAATTTCTATTATTTATTAGAATATTTTAGAATATTTCGAATTTCTATTTTAATAATATAATAAAATAATATTTTTTTTTATTAAAATAGAATAATATAATAAAATAAATAATAATAATTTGGAAAAGTTAAATAAGATTAAATAAAAAAAAAATCAAATGAAAAAAGAAAATAAAGAGAAGAAGGTGGATTTTTATCAATCTTTATTTCACGTGTTACATCACATAACAAATTTTCAATTTGGAATTAGGAGAGATGGCTGAGTGGACTAAAGCGGCGGATTGCTAATCCGTTGTACGAATTATTTGTACCGAGGGTTCGAATCCCTCTCTTTCCGCTTTCTCTGATCACTTGGTATTTTCGAATTCGAAAAGATTCTCATCCCTTGATTTTATCATAGTTAAATGTATGAAACAAATAAGATTATTAAGAATTAATTTCGAAAAAAGCAAAAAAAACTAGAAATTTTTTATTCCTCACGTCCAGGATTGCGTCCTGGATCATTAGATAAGAATCCAAAGATAAAAAGGGAAACAAAGAATATCACTACTGTGTAAACAAAGAGTTTGAGAGTAAGCATTACACAATCTCCAAGATCATTTTTTTTTGAAAAAGGGGAATAGATTGCCTATTTTTTACCACATATATCATTTTTTTTTTTTGTTTTGACACCCCAAAAAATGAAAAATAAGACGAATTTATTTGTAATAAGATTTTGATTCATTCGTTACCCGAAATTTCTTGTCATATCAATAATTAGGTATTGTGGAGTACCTAATAGTCCATACTCACCGGAAGGTGAGAACGGGGAAAAGGCTGATCCAAATTCATCGCTGCGGTTATTCATTCAATATACAAGAATTTCGATTTTTGAATCGAGGGTTCGTAATGTAAGACTTATCTGATCTTATCAATTTTTAGAATTTTTTTATCGAATACATCATCAATTTAGCAGAGTATTAAAGATTTCATCGAAAACTTACAGTGGCTTGCCAAACAAAGGCTAAGAGAAAAAAGAGTACAGGTATGACAGGCATAACATCTATGATTGGATTGAAAATGGCATAAGCTTCGGGCAATTTGGCGAAGAAAAAACTACTCGAATAAAGGACAGAATTAAGACAGATACCAATTAAACTAAAGATATTAAGCATAACAAGCATTTCGTTCTTGTGGATTAGATAATTTTGAGTTATTTTTATAAGGAAAAATGAAAAAGGCAGATCAAGAAATCCTTCTTTTTCTTCGGTTCGGACTTTCCCAAATAAAAAATCCCTCCCCCCATTATCATTCTAAAATGAGAATATAAGGAATTCAACTTTCATACAATATCTTAATTGAATTCTATGTAATGATCAATGAATTTTTTTGATTCTATATCTACATGTCTTGAATCCTAGCAACAAAATATCCCATATGTTTTTGTGTATTTGGGTTGGGATTGACGAATAACCAATACCAATATTAGTGTTGATTAATTTCGAATAGAAATCAAAATGGGGCGTGGCCAAGCGGTAAGGCAGCGGGTTTTGGTCCCGTTATTCGGAGGTTCGAATCCTTCCGTCCCAGATCGTTTTTCATGAAACGAAAGATGGGATCACACTGCATTCCACATGAAACAATAATTTGTTAAAGGGAAAAATCTTTTCTTATTAATTTTCAGAATGGTTCTAAGAATCATATCTGAGAATTCGTTTGGTTTCTCACAAACGGAATCAAGTGTCAAATGTGGGTAAAATTGAATATCTTTATTTTCATTCAATTCATATGATAGAATATGGGGTTAAATTAAATAAATTTGATCCTTGCTGACCCTTATCCGGATAAATACTTATTTATCCATAGATAGAAATATTATATACCGGTTGAACCAATGACTATTCATGATTTTATATTGAATCAATTCCATACCGCTTTGAAATTTCAATTAGAGGAATGTTATGGTAAAACTTCGTTTGAAACGATGTGGTAGAAAGCAACGTGCGACTTGAAGGACATGGTTGGCTGTGGATTTTTACATCCGCCATCTTCTATAGTAATGAAGATGCTCTTGGCTCGACATAGTTTGTTCTGTTCTGCCCGGAACCTAATTTGTGTTGGGTTATAAGTAAATAGTACATGATGAAGCTCGAGAAGAAAGGATTGATTCATTTTTCAAGGGAAAGAATCTAGGGTTAGTGAAAATCAATAAGTTAGACCAACTCTGTAAGTATATCCTCACTATATATAAATTCTAAATCGAAAGGTTCAAATTCAGAACAAGTTTGAAAAGTCAAATTTTCCGAAATTGGTAAAACTATTTCGATGAAAAGTGTATCACAAGGGAATCAATCATTCGTATTCTATTTATATAGAAAGAAATAACAAAAAAAGGTATGTTGCTGCCATTTTGAAAGGAATAAGGATCCCCGAGGTAATGTCTAAACCCAATGATTTCACAAAGCAAGGATAAAGGATTCCGAAACAAGGAAACACTATTTTCAATTGTCTCAACAATTGGATCAGACTGAGGAATAAAAATGGATTCGAAATGAGACAAACAAAAGAGTTTAGAGACGGCTCAATAAATGTCTAAGGATTCTCTTGTCAGAATTACCCAACTTGAGTTATGAGTATGAATGAGATTTCTTCCTTTTTCTGTAAGGAAGAAGAAAAAAGTACTCAATTCAAATTATAGTAAAATTCATGATTTTATGGATCCACTTGCTATTATATACAGAAATTGGAATCATTTTTCTCGAGCCGTATGAGGAAAAAACCTCCTATACGTTTCTAGGGGGGGCATTGTTTATTTACATCTATCCCAATGAGCCATCTATCGAATCGTTGCAATTGATGTTCGATTCCGAAGAGAAGGAAGAGATCTTCGAAAAGTAGGTTTTTACAATCCGATAAAGAATCAAACTTATTTAAATGTTCCTGCTATTCTATATTTCCTTGAAAAAGGTGCTCAACCTACAGGAACTGTTTATGATATTTTAAAGAAGGCAGAATTCTTTAAAGAAAGAACTTTGAGTTAATTAAAGGAAAAAACAAAATTATTAAATAAATAAAATAAAGTAGGGAAGGGTAACTAGTATCTATCCTTGTGTAATTATTTCTATTTACACACCATTTTCCTTTTTCTTGCTTTATTCATATTTTGGTGGGGGAATTTAATTTAACAACAAACAAGGGGTTAAGCTTGCTTATCGTACTTTTATTGATTGAATAAACCGGGGATTTTTTATTTACCTTTTCCTTAATTTTTTCCATTCCAATTTCTTATTTATGTTGTGCCAATCCAACACAAGTCTTTATTTTATTTACTTGATTTACTTTCTCAACATTGCTTTTATATTGACAATGGTGTATCGAACAAATATAATTCGATCATAGATAAATAGGGCTGTTTATCCCCACCCCATATTGATTTTTTTGTTTCCTTCACTCAAATGATGGGTTTGCCTTGCTGCATTTACTCTCATACAGGATGTATTTTCTTAGGGAAAATCAAAAAAGAATTTGATAAAAAATGGGTGGTCTGCCATAATTTTTACATTTCGATTAGGAATATTTTTAATCCGATCTGCTAACTTTGGTATTTTGTGTTTCTAATTGATCAGAAAATCTTTCTTTTCGATGTGTTGCTAGTTCAATGTTTTGATAGGGTCGTGCAGTGCAATTCAATTGATTTTTATATTTTGATCGTATCTACATATCCTATTTATCCGGGTTGCTAACTCAACGGTAGAGTACTCGGCTTTTAAGTGCGACTATGATCTTTTACACATTTGGATGAAGCAACAAATTCGTCCAGACTATTGGTATAGTCTATAGGACCACGACTGATCCTCAAGGGTAATGAATGGAAAAAACAGCATGTCGTAATAAAATAGAAAATCTAATAAAATAATAAATTGATTTTATTAATTTATTTAATTTGAAATGAAAGTCAAAGTTAAAGTAGAACTTTGAGTTTATCCTTACCGGATCATTACAGTTCCAAAAGATTGTTTTGATTTTTGGAAGGGGACAAAAGAAATTCACATTTACAGTTGGGTCTAGTGAATAAATGGATAGAGCTCTATGGCTCCAATTCTGGTAAAATAAAAAGCAACGAGCTTATGTTCTTAATTGGAATGATTACCCGATCTAATTAGACGTTAAAAATGAATTAGTGCCTAATGCGGGAAAGAGTGGGTTCTCCTGTGAGTGAACCATTGATTTTTTCTTTTTTTTTTTCAGAATCCTAATTATTCTTTATTATGGATTGTAGACGGATGTGTAGAAGAAACAGTATATTGATAAAGAGAATTTATTCCAAAGTCAAAAGAGCGATTGGGTTGCAAAAATAAAGGATTTTTTCTCCTGTTGTAATTATAACGAACATAAACCAATTGGATAGAAAAGGAAGGTAAAAAGATCTGTTGATTGGACTCCCTCTTTCTTTTCCGGGGTATATATTTTTTTCTTACTATACTATATACATAATACAATACATAATACCCTGTTCTGACCATATTGCACTATGTATATATCATTTGATAAACCAAGAAAAACCTCCTGCCTCTGGCTCAAGTAGAAATGTAAATGGAAGAATT